AAAATGGGTTATCCAAAGTGGTATTTTTCTAAAAAAAATAAAAAAAGAACTCTTAAAAGTAAATCCAATTCTATTATTTCGATCAAGAGAAGTAGAAGTATATGACTCGAGTGAAACTAAAAAAGAAAACGATTCCATAATCAGCAATCATATTATTCACGAATCATTTAGTCAAATTGGATCTCCAGGTTGGACAAATTTTTCATTGACAGAAAAAAAAATGAAGGATCTGACTGATAGAACAAATACAATTAGAAATCAAATAGAAAGAATTAGAAAAGAGAAAAAAAAAGTAACTTCAGGAATAAATATTGGTCTTAACAAAACAAATGCTAAAAGATTAGAAAAATGGCAAATATTAAAAAGAAGAAATGCTCGATTAATCTGTAAATTACCCTTTTTTATAAAATTTTTTATTGAAAGAATATACACAGATATATTTTTATCTATCATTAATATTCCCAGAATGAAGAAAAAATTATTTCTTGAATCAACAAAAAAAATTTTGGATAAATCCATTTACAATAATGAAACAAATCAAGAAATAATGAATAAAAAAAATAAAAATCCAATTGAGTTTATTTGGACTATAAAAAAGTCACTTTATAATATTAGTAATAGTAAGACAAATTCACATATTTTTTATGACTTATCCTACTTGTCACAAGCATATGTATTTTACAAATTATCACAAACCGAAGTTATTAACTTGTATAAATTAAGATCTGTTCTTCAATATCAAGGAATCCCCCTTTTTCTTAAGCCTGAAATAAAGGATTCTTTTGAAACACAAGGAATAGTTCATTCTAAATTAAGGGATAACAGACTTCCGAGTTCTGAAATGAATCAATGGAAAAACTGGTTAAGAGGGCATTATCAATACGATTTATCTCAGATCAGATGGTCTAGATTAATACCACAACAATGGCGAAATAGAGTTCATCAACGTCATATAGCTAAAAAGAAAAATTTCAGCAAATGGAATTCATATGAAAACGACCAATTAATTGATTACAAAAAACAAAAAGATTTGGAAGTCTATTTATTATCGAATCAAAAAGATAATTTTCAAAAATACTATAAATATGATCTTTTATCATATAAATCTATTAATTATGAAAATAAAAAGGACTCATTTATTTATAAATCGCCATTTCAAGGAAATAAGAACCAAGAGATGTCTTATAATTACAATACATATAAAGACACCCTTTTTGATATGCTGAAGAGTCTCCCTATCAATAATTTTCTAGGAAGGGGCAATATTCTATATGTGGAAAAAACTCCCGATAGAAAATATTTGGATTGGAAAATTCTCAATTTTGATCTTAGACAAAAAGTCGATATTGAGGCCTGGATCACGATCGATGTCAATAGTAATCACAAGACTCAGATTGTTACTAATAATTATCAAATAATTGATAAAAAAAATCTTTTTTATCTTATGATTCCAGAAATCAATCCACCAAACTCCCAAAAAGTCTTTTTTGATTGGATGGGAATGAATGAAAAAATACTAAAGTGTCCCATATCGAATCTGAAACTTTGGTTCTTCCCAGAATTTGTGTTACTTTATAATGTATATAAAACGAAACCTTGGTTTATACCAAGCAAATTACTTCTTTTAAATTTGAATAGAAATGAAAATAGTAGTGAAAATAAAAAGATCAACGAAAAGCAAAAAGGAAGTTTTTTGATACCATCGAATAAAAAAAAAAAGAATCGAAATCAAGAAGAAAAAGAACCCGCAAGCCAAGGAGATCTTGGATCCGTTCTCTCAAACCAACAAAAAGATATTGAAGAAGATTATGTGAGATCAGACATGAAAAAAGGTAAAAAGAAAAAACAATACAAAAGCAACACGGAAGCAGAACTAGATTTCTTCCTGAAACGTTATTTGCTTTTTCAATTGAGATGGGACGATACTTTGAATCAAAGAATGATCAATAATATTAAGGTATATTGTCTCCTGCTTAGACTAATAGATCCAAAAGAAATTACTATATCCTCGATTCACAGGAGAGAAATGAGTTTGGATATAATGCTGGTTCAGAAGAATTTAACTCTTCCAGAATTGATGAAAAAGGGAGTATTGATTATTGAACCCATTCGTCTGTCTGTAAAAAACGATGGACAATTTATTCTGTATCAAACCATAGGTATTTCGTTGGTTCATAAGAGTAAGCACCAAACTAATCAAAGATACCGAGAACAAAGATATGTTGCTAAGAATAGTTTGGATGAATCTATTCTATCCCATGAAAAAATAACAGGAAATAGAGAGAAAAATCATTTTGATTTGCTTGTTCCTGAAAATATTTTATCGTTTAGACGTCGTAGAAAATTAAGAATTCTAATTTCTTTCAATTCAAAGAATAGGAATGATGTAGATCGAAATCCCCTATTTTTCAACGAGAAGAATAGCAGTCAAGACAGTAACCACCTTGATAGAGAGAAAAATCAATTAATGAAATTAAAGTTCTTTCTTTGGCCTAATTATCGATTAGAAGATTTAGCTTGTATGAATCGCTATTGGTTTGATACCAATAATGGCAGTCGTTTCAGTATGTTAAGAATACATCTGTATCCACGATTGAAAATTCGTTGATAGTACACTTTTCCTATATACCTCTACCATATAGGATATATGAAAGCAAACAAATACACACATCACACACGTCCTGTCTTACATTTGATTGTAATATCCAATACTAAATGAATAATGTATCAATTAGATCTAGAAATGAATCAACGGAACCTTCTTCATTTTAGGTCTAAATTCTTCGCTTTTGGGAATACGAAAATAAAATGTACCAATACTTTTCTATCCCTATCTAAATCCAATTGAAAATTGGATTGGTTCATTTGAATTGAAAAAATTAGGAGTTCATAAAAAAATTTGGATTAGATTATTGTATATACCACATTAAAATGTATATAAAATTCAAATTAATGGCATTATTATTACTGATCGGTAAAATCCATATCTGTAAAAAGGGAGAGGGGGAATTTTTTTATGGTAAGAAATTCATTCATTTCGGTTATTTCTCAAAAAGAAAATGAAGAAAACAGAGGGTCTGTTGAATTTCAAGTCTTCAGTTTCACCACTAAGATAAGGAGACTTACTTCACATTTGGAATTGCACAAAAAAGACTATTCATCTCAGAGAGGTTTGCGGAAAATTTTGGGAAAACGTCAACGACTACTGGCTTATTTGTCAAAAAAAAATAGAGTACGTTATAAAGAATTAATTGGTCAGTTGAATATTCGAGAGACAAAAACTCGTTAATTTGAAGAGTGATATCATTTGAACTTATTCGTTTCAATTTTGATGAACTTCTTTTTACTTTCAGCAATTCATGGAAGAATGACTCGGTAAAAAACTTATGATTGCACCAACTACAAGAAAAGACCTCATGATAGTCAATATGGGTCCTCACCACCCATCAATGCATGGTGTTCTTCGACTTATTGTTACTCTCGATGGTGAAGATGTTATTGACTGTGAACCAATATTGGGTTATTTACACAGAGGAATGGAGAAAATTGCGGAAAACCGAACAATTATACAATATTTGCCTTATGTAACGCGTTGGGATTATTTAGCTACTATGTTCACAGAAGCAATAACCGTAAATGGACCCGAACAACTAGGCAATATTCAAGTACCTAAAAGGGCTAGCTATATCAGAGCCGTTATGTTGGAGTTGAGTCGTATAGCTTCCCATTTGTTATGGCTCGGCCCTTTTATGGCAGATATTGGGGCACAGACCCCCTTCTTCTATATTTTTCGAGAACGAGAATTGATATATGACCTATTCGAAGCTGCCACCGGTATGCGAATGATGCATAATTATTTTCGTATCGGAGGAATAGCTGCTGATCTACCTCATGGCTGGATAGATAAATGTTTGGATTTTTGCGATTATTTTTTAACTGGGGTTGCTGAATATCAAAAGCTTATTACACGGAATCCTATTTTTTTAGAACGAGTTGAGGGCGTAGGCATTATTGGAGGAGAAGAAGCACTAAATTGGGGTTTATCAGGACCAATGCTACGAGCTTCCGGAATACAATGGGACCTTCGTAAAGTTGATCATTATGAGTGTTACGACGAATTTGATTGGGAGGTTCAATGGCAAAAAGAAGGGGATTCATTAGCTCGTTATTTAGTACGAATCAGTGAAATGACAGAATCCATAAAAATTATCCAACAGGCTCTGGAAGGAATTCCAGGGGGGCCCTTTGAGAATTTAGAAATCCGACGCTTTGATAGAATAAAAGATACTGAATGGAATGATTTTGAATATCGATTTATTAGTAAAAAACCTTCTCCAACTTTTGAATTGTCCAAACAAGAACTTTATGTAAGAGTCGAAGCACCAAAAGGAGAATTGGGAATTTTTCTGATAGGAGATCAGAGTGTTTTTCCTTGGAGATGGAAAATTCGCCCACCGGGTTTTATCAACTTGCAAATTCTTCCTCAGTTAGTTAAAAGAATGAAATTGGCTGATATTATGACGATACTAGGTAGCATAGATATCATTATGGGAGAAGTTGATCGTTGAAATGATAATTGATACAACAGAAATACAAGCTATCAATTCTTTTTCCAGATTGGAATCCTTAAAAGAAGTCTATGGGATCATATGGATGCTTGTCCCTATTTTGACTCTTGTATTAGGAATCACACTAGGTGTACTAGTAATTGTTTGGTTAGAAAGAGAAATATCTGCCGGGATACAACAACGTATTGGACCTGAATACGCCGGCCCCTTGGGAATTCTTCAAGCTCTAGCAGATGGTACAAAACTAATTTTCAAAGAGAATCTTTTTCCATCTAGAGGAGATACTCGTTTATTCAGTATCGGACCATCCATAGCAGTCATATCCATTTTACTAAGTTATTCAGTAATTCCTTTTGGTTATCACCTTATTCTAGCCGATCTTAGTATTGGTGTTTTTTTATGGATCGCTGTTTCAAGTCTTGCTCCCGTTGG